CTGTTCATTTTAGTTCCTACTGCCTTTTTACTTATCATATACGTCAAAACAGTTAGCCAAAATGATTAATTTGAATGAAACTTGAATTATTCATTTTTATCAATGATTGAAGAAATGAAAGGGTTTAAAACTATATTGAAGTCTTAAATGAAATGTGGAATCAGAAGTATCTGAGATAGTGTGGTAGAAAAGAGCTATATATAGCTCTTTCTACCACACTATACAATTGAGTATTGTAGAATATTTCTATATTATTAGTACATAAAACATCAAGTTGTATTGTATACAGAAAGAAGCTTTCTCTTCTATAGATCAATTGACAATAGATATCTAAGTAAGAATATATATTAGATGTACATCAAAATGAAATAGCACTCGAATTTTATATTTTTTCTCTACACCCATTTGTATACATTTCGATCAATCCAAAAGAATTGCAAGTCCAACTGCTTGAATTCCTGATTTTTTATATCTCTTCTTATGCTTATGGATATGGATCCGGGGGCCCATCGAAAGAATTAAAGAATTAATGTAGGAAGAATAGTACGGGCATATAGTATAATACCATATAAATAAATACCATATAAATACCGTATCATATATTATGGAATTCTAATAATTCTATAATAATTATAATAGAATTACAGAAATATAAGAATAAGAATAAAAGAAAACTATTTAATAGAGGAAGAAAATAGAAATCTAATACAAATCTAATACTAATATATCTAATAAATATTTAAGAAATAATATTATAGATAAACTAAAGTAAGCCAAGTTTTTTTAAGCTTTCGCAAAACGATCACGATTGATACAAGTAGATTTTTCAGTCAAGTACTAAATTAGTAATATTCCTAGCTCTAAAGCCCACTCCTTCCCCATACTACAAGTGAAAGAGAAAATGTAAACACTACCATTAAAGCAGCCCAAGCGAGACTTACTATATCCATGCGAATGATGTCCCCTATCTCTATGAAATGAAGGAATGATTACATTATTGATTCATAATCATAGTGGAATCAATGGTGCAGAGTCAAAATAGGATTCTTACTTACGGCTCTTTATGAAACAATTTCATGAATCCGCTCATAAAAAGTTCCTATATTTCTTATTCAATAGAATTCTATTGAAATAGAAAGAATTGAAAAAAAAAAGAAAATAGAATAAGAAAAAAAATATACAAATAGAAAGAAGAGAAATTAAACCATGCCACAATTATGAAATGAATTTACCATCAGCCTATCCAATCTAATTTCATCGCAAACAGAGTTAGTAGACACTACCTCAATATTAAGAAAGTTAGAGTGTAAAATAATAAGGGAGTCTTTCTAGTCTTTTTTATAATCCTTTCTTTAACCTTAGTAGCCAAAATGGAGTGTCTCTTAGGAACCTTTGGATACCAAGATTTCCGACTTCTTACTTTCTTCTTACTTCCATAGTTCTGATGCCCAGAATGAATTCTCACTATTTCTTTTATTTGATTCAATTCAGAATAGTCCAAACCAATCATTAATAAGATTGGGTTGCTTCAGATTTATTGGTACCTTTTTGAGACACACTCAGAACCCATATTTTGAGAAAAGAGATGACAGTCTTTTATAGGTCCTACGGGTTCTCAAAATCAAGTATCGACAGACCTAGCCCTTACCTATGCTTTTGCGGGGCAAGAATTCGTTAAGTTCGATCAACAGGATTAAGAAATTCCAAGTATTTTTTTTTTGTTGATCAGGCGACACCCAGATTCGAACTGGGGATAAAGGATTTGCAGTCCCCCGCCTTACCACTTGGCCATGCCGCCAAATCCCATCCAAATTAGAATAATTCACTCTTTACTTCATTAACTATTTACTTATTACTCTTACTTACTTTTCTCACTTTGAATTAGCGAACAGCTCTTAATTTTGTATCTCCATTTGTATTACCTTAATGAATGCAAAATCCAATTGATTTACGACTAATCATTATCAATTCTAATTATAAGAAAATATATGTGTATATGTAAACCCTAGAACAGTGTAAACTCCAGAACAGAAATTTTTATACGTGGATACCGAGCCCGGGTCTATTTCTTATGCACATATCCCTATATAGGATCATCGTGCTTGAATCTTTCATTGAATATGATAGAGTGCGACCTAACCTATGTTGCACCAAGTTCAATTATGATAAAAGATGTGATATACGGATAGCTAAATAGCTATATTGGCATGTACTTCCTAAAGATTACTCCTATGACTATATACGTACGCAATTCCATTGTATTTTAAAAATTCTACTACCAAAAAAAGATTTGCGAATTCCTTTTTGAACATTCAATTGCGTGTGCTAAAAAAATGCTAAAAAAAGAGAAACTCTATGCTGTTCCTGATTCTTATGTTTTTATCTCATTCATAGAGAGTAGATTGAATCCTGAATTCATTGATTTCTTTATTTTTTTGTACCCTGATCGTAATATCATAATAAAAGAATTAGGTATAAATTGGATCAATTTTGATATCCGATAAAAGACTCCATCAGCCTAAGTGACAGAATTTTTCCCAGGAATGCTTTATCAATTTCCATTTCTTCCTATTTGTACCTGGCTCAAGCTCAAATTCGAACTTGCATCGAAAAAGCCCTCCATTTCTCTGTCTTGTTTCCGTTCATACATATGATATATATGGATGGAGTTGACTAAAATTTTATGTGATTCAGTAAACAGAATATCCATTCCATCATTGCTAGATCAATCGGTAGGGTTCGATGAATAGTGAGCCAAGTCAATAATGGGATTTTTTCAATAAAGAGGAAACTTCAGATTAAGATGCTCCAGAATGGAAATGAGGGAATGTCCACAATACCTGGATTTAGTCAGATACAATTTGAGGGATTTTGTAGGTTCATTAATCAGGGCTTGACGGAAGAATTTCATAAGTTTCAAAAGATTGAAGATAGAGATCAAGAAATTGAATTTCAATTATTTGTGGAAACATATCAATTGGTAGAGCCCTTGATAAAAGAAAGAGATGCTGTGTATGAATCACTCACATATTCTTCTGAATTATATGTACCCGCGGTCTTAATTTGGAAAACCGGTAGAAATATGCAAGAACAAACCGTTTTTATTGGAAACATCCCTATAATGAATTCTTTTGGAACCTCTATAGTAAATGGAATATACCGAATTGTGATCAACCAAATATTGCAAAGTCCCGGTATTTATTACCGTTCAGAATTGGAACATAACGGAAGAATTTCTGTCTATACCAGTATTATAATATCGGATTGGGGGGGAAGGTCGGAATTAGAAATTGATAGAAAAGCAAGGATATGGGCCCGTGTAAGTAGAAAACAAAAAATATCTATTCTAGTTCTATCATCAGCTATGGGTTCGAATATAAGAGAAATTCTAGATAATGTTTGTTACCCTGAAATCTTCTTGTCTTTCCCGAATGATAAAGAGAAAAAAAAGATTGGGTCAAAAGAAAATGCTATTTTGGAGTTTTATCAACAATTTGCCTGTGTAGGGGGGGATCCGGTATTTTCTGAGTCCTTATGCAAGGAATTACAAAAGAAATTTTTTCAACAAAGATGTGAATTAGGAAAGATTGGTCGACGAAATATGAACCGGAGACTTAATCTTGATATACCCCAAAACAATACATTTTTGTTACCACGAGATCTATTGGCTGCTGTGGATCATTTGATTGGAATGAAATTGGGAATGGGTACACTTGACGATATGAATCACTTGAAAAATAAACGTATTCGTTCTGTAGCAGATCTATTACAGGATCAATTCGGATTGGCTCTTGTTCGTTTAGAAAATACGGTTCGAGGAACTATATGTGGAGCAATCAGGCATAAATTGATACCGACTCCTCAAAATTTGGTAACTTCAACTTCATTAACAACTACTTATGAATCGTTTTTTGGCCTACACCCTTTATCTCAAGTTTTGGATCGAACTAATCCGTTGACACAAATTGTTCATGGGCGAAAATGGAGTTTTTTGGGTCCTGGAGGATTGACGGGGCGAACTGCTAGTTTTCGGATACGAGATATCCACCCGAGTCACTATGGACGTATTTGTCCAATTGACACGTCCGAAGGAATCAATGTTGGACTTATTGGATCATTAGCTATTCATGTGAAGGTTGGTTATTGGGGATCTATAGAGAGTCCGTTTTATGAATTATCTGAGAGATCAAAAGAGGCACAGATGGTTTATTTATCACCAAATAAAGATGAATATTATATGGTAGCAGCAGGAAATTCTTTGGCCTTGAATCGGGGTATTCAAGAACAACAGGTTGTTCCAGCTCGATATCGTCAAGAATTCCTGACTATTGCATGGGAAGAAATTCATCTTAGAAGCATTTTTCCCTTCCAATATTTTTCTATTGGAGCTTCCCTCATTCCTTTTATCGAGCATAATGATGCGAATCGAGCTTTAATGAGTTCTAATATGCAGCGCCAAGCAGTTCCCCTTTCTCGGTCCGAGAAGTGCATTGTTGGAACTGGGTTGGAAAGCCAAACGGCTCTAGATTCGAGGATTTCAGCTATAGCCAAACGCAAGGGAAAAATCATTTATACTGATACTCAAAAGATCATTTTCTCAAGTAATGGGGATACTCTAAGCATTCCTTTAGTTATGTATCAACGTTCCAACAAAAATACTTGTATGCATCAAAAAACTCAGGTTCAGCGGGGTAAATACATTAAAAAGGGACAAATTCTAGCGGGCGGTGCGGCTACAGCTGGTGGGGAACTCGCTTTAGGAAAAAATGTATTAGTAGCTTATATGCCATGGGAAGGTTACAATTTTGAAGACGCAGTACTAATTAGCGAACGTCTGGTCTATGAAGATATTTATACTTCTTTTCACATCCGGAAATATGAAATTCAGACTCATGTAACAAGTCAAGGTCCTGAAAGAATCACTAAGGAGATCCCGCATTTAGAGGCTCGTTTACTCCGAAATTTAGACAGAAATGGAATTGTGATGCTGGGATCTTGGATAGAAACAGGTGATATCTTAGTAGGTAAATTAACACCTCAGGCAGCGAGCGAATCGTCATATGCCCCGGAGGATAGATTATTACGAGCTATACTTGGCATTCAGGTATCCACTTCAAAAGAAACTTCTCTAAGACTACCTATAGGGGGAAGGGGTCGAGTTATTGATGTGAGATGGATCCATAGAAAGGGGGTTTCCAATTATAATCCAGAAAGGATTCGTGTATATATTTCACAGAAACGTGAAATCAAAGTAGGTGATAAAGTAGCTGGAAGGCATGGGAATAAGGGTATAATTTCTAAGATTTTGTCTAGACAAAGTATGCCCTATTTGCAAGATGGAACGCCTGTGGATATGGTATTCAATCCATTAGGAGTCCCCTCACGAATGAATGTGGGACAGATATTTGAATGTTCGCTCGGGTTAGCGGGGGATCTGCTAAAGAAACATTATAGAATAGGACCCTTTGATGAGAGATATGAACAAGAGGCCTCAAGAAAACTAGTGTTTTCTGAATTATATGAAGCCAGTAAGAAAACAAAAAATCCATGGGTATTTGAACCCGAATATCCGGGAAAAAGCAGAATATTTGATGGAAGAACAGGAGATCTTTTTGAACAACCTGTTCTAATAGGAAAGTCCTATATCCTAAAATTAATTCATCAAGTTGATGATAAAATTCATGGACGTTCCAGTGGGCATTACGCACTTGTTACACAACAACCCCTTAGAGGGAGGGCCAAACAAGGTGGACAAAGAGTAGGAGAAATGGAAGTTTGGGCTCTAGAGGGATTTGGTGTTGCTCATATTTTACAAGAGATGCTTACTTATAAATCTGATCATATTAGAGCTCGTCAAGAAGTACTTGGTGCTACGATTATTGGAGCAACAGTACCTAACCCAGAAGGTGCTCCAGAATCTTTTCGATTGCTCGTTCGAGAACTACGATCTTTGTCCCTGGAACTGAATCATTTCCTTGTATCTGAAAAGAACTTCCAGATGGATAGGAAGGAAGCTTGATCTAAATGAATCAGAATTTCTATTCTATGATCGACCAGTATAAACATCAACAACTTCGAATTGGACCAGTTTCCCCTCAACAAATAAGGGCTTGGGCAAAAAAAATTCTACCCAATGGAGAGATAGTTGGAGAGGTGACAAAACCCTATACTTTTCATTATAAAACTAATAAACCGGAGAAAGATGGATTGTTTTGTGAAAGAATTTCTGGGCCTATAAAAAGTGGGATTTGTGCTTGTGGAAATTACCGAGGGATTGGGACTGAAAAAGAAGACCCGAAATTTTGTGAAGAATGCGGGGTGGAATTTGTTGATTCTCGGATACGAAGGTACCAAATGGGATACATCAAACTGACATGTCCAGTGACTCATGTGTGGTATTTGAAACGTCTTCCTAGTTATATTGCGAATCTTTTAGATAAGCCCCTTAGGGAATTAGAGGGCCTAGTATATTGCGATGTGTGATTTGATCGAAATTTTCATTTGACAGATTTGGACTGAGAAACTGTCATCCCATTTAATCTGATTGGGATGTCCCCGGCTCTGACATGTATCTTGGGAGGAGGAACATGAAGCTCAGAATTATGGGTGCATTCAAGACTTAAAAATGGAATAAAAGGGGAATTGATCCATGGTCGATTCCGTAACAGATAATATAGGAATAGTTAGTTATACCTCGTGAAAAAAGACTTTTTTGTGGAATTAGACATTCCATTTCTTTTTCTTTGAGAAAGAAATTCTGTTCAGGCAAGCGCAAGCGAATATGACATGGTTACGGGAGCTTATCTATCGCATATATGCTTCAAGGGATATCATGGCACATAACCATCGAGGTGAGTAGAGACCTAAAAAAGATCGAATGGAACAATACACTATATAGACAAAGAAATCCTTTACGAGTCTCAAAATATTCCTTTCAGGGGATTCATCATTTGAGGGGGAGTAGACTACTCAAGAATTTCACATTTACTTTTTTTCGTAAACATAAAATAAAGTAAAAAGGGTTAGAGTGAAAATCAAAAATAAAATAAGATAAGAATGAATCAATGAAAGGCTGGTCCTTACTGGGAACTTGAGTAAAGAGTAGCTTTTTGTAGGGTTTTGGTTTTCTCGAACAAAGTTTAAAAAGAAGAACCCCTTTCTTTATTTGGTATAACTACTTGAGCCGGATGAAAGGAAACCTTCACGTCCGATTGTGAGGGGGGGAATCCAATACTATAGGAACCTATCTCGATTTTTCTTTTGCTAGGCCCATAGCTAAAAAACCTACTTTCTTACGATTACGAGGTTCATTCGAATATGAAATCCAATCCTGGAAATACAGCATCCCACTCTTTTTTACTACTCAAGGTTTCGAGACATTTCGAAACCGAGAAATCTCTACGGGGGCAGGTGCTATCAGAGAACAATTAGCCGATTCGGATTTGCGAATTATTACAGATAATTCTTTGGTAGAATGGAAGGAATTAGGAGACGAAGAGT